CATAGACAAAACCTTTTTTTTTTCGTTTTTTGATATCTCTGAAATGATTAATCACATTTTTAGGAATTGGGTAGGGGAAAACCCAGAATTGCAAATTTCTTATTTTGAGGAGGAAGAGACAAAAGAAAAAGAGCAAACAAACGAAGAGAAAGAAGAAGAAAATGAACGAATAGCAATATCAGAAGCTTGGGATACCTTTATATTTACTCAAGCAATAAGAGGTTTAATGTTAGTAACCCAATCTTTTCTTAGAAAATACGTTATATTACCCTTATTAATAATAGCTAAAAATATTGGTCGTATGTTATTATTGCAATTCCCCGAATGGTACGAGGATTTGAAGGAATGGAATAAAGAAATGCATGTTAAATGTACCTATAATGGCGTTCAATTATCAGAAACAGAATTTCCCCAAAATTGGTTAACAGACGGTATTCAGATAAAGATTCTATTTCCTTTCTGTCTGAAACCTTGGCGAAGATCTAAAGTACGATCTCATCATAGAGATAGAGATCAGAAACTAAGGAAAAAGGAGAAAAAAGACAATTTTTGTTTTTTAACAGTCTGGGGAAGGGAAGCAGAACTACCTTTCGGGTCTCCCCGAAAACGACCTTGTTTTTTTGAACCCATTTTTAACCAACTTGAAAAAAAAACTATAAAAGCAAAAAGGCAATTTTTTCAAGTTATAAGGGTTTTCAAAGAAAGAAGAAAAGATTTTCTAAAAGTTTCAAAAGAAAAAACAAGAATAGTTCTAGTTATAAACCTAATAATGAAAGAACTTGAAAAAGTAAATCCCATTTTCTTATTGAAATTGAGAACGGTAAAAGTATATGAATCGAATGAAAACGAAAAAGATTCCAATATAAATAATAAGATTATCCGAGAATCGCCCATTCGAATGCAATCCGCGAATTGTGTAAATGAAAACTATTCACTCATAGAAAAAAAAATGAAAGATCTTGCTAATAAGACAATAACAATTAGGACTCAAATAGAAGGAATCACAAAAGACAAGAAAAAAACAGTTCGAGCTTGTGATGATAAAAGATCGGAATCAAAGAAGAATATTTTGCAAATATTCAAAAGAAAAAATATCCGAGTAATACGTAAATCACATTATTTTATGAAATCCTTCGTTGAAAAAAAATGCATGGATATATTACTATGTATCATTAAGATTTCAAGGGGCAATGCACAACTTTTCTTTGAATCAACAAAAAAAATTATTAACAAATCCATTTCCAACGCTGAAACAAATCAAGAAGGAATTGAGAAAACAAATAAAAATACAATGAACTTTATTTCGACTATAAAAAATCTGTTTTCTAATTTTTCTAATACTAATATTAGTAATAAAAATATTAGGAATAATAATTGTGACTTATCTTCTTTGTCTCAAGCCTATGTATTTTACAAATTATCACAAAATCAATTACTTAACAAGTATCATTTGAAATCTATACTTCAATATCATCACACCTATCCTTTTCTTAGGGATATAATCAAGAATTATTGTACGACACGAGGAATATTTGATTCCAAACCAAGGCAAAAAAAAATTCATAAGTCTGGAATGAATAAATGGAAAAATTGGTTAAAGGGTCATTATCAATACAATTTATCTCAGACCAAGTGGGATCACTTAGTACCAAAAAAATGGCGAAATAGAGTCAATCAATGTCGTATGATTCAAAAGAAAGACTCAATGAAATTAGATTTATATAAAAAAGAAAAAGACCAATTAATTCATTACACGAAAAAAAATTACTATGCAGTGAACTCATCAATAAGTCAAAAAGAAAAAGTGAAAAAACATTACGGATATAATCTTTTGTCATATAAACATATAAATTATGTGAATAGTAAGGACTTGTATATTTCTGGATCAACATTACAAGTAGAGGACAAAAAAATTCCATATAATTTCAATACAAATACACTGAAATCCGAATCATTTTATAAATTCATAAGTATATCTATTAGTGATTATCTAGAAAAAGGATCTATTATTGATATGGACAAAAATATGGATAGAAAATTTTTTGATTGTAGAATTCTTCATTCTTGTCTTAGAAATAATATCGATATTGAGACCTGGGCCAATACGCATATCGGCACCAAGATTCATAAAAACGCTAAAACTGAAACTCAAAATTCTCAAAAAGTTGAAAAAAGGGATCCTTTTTATTTTACGATTCATCACAAAATCAACCTATCCAATCAAAAAAATCTTTTTTTTGATTGGATAGGAATGAATCAAGAAAGGTTATATCATACCATATCAAAATCAAATTTAGAACCTTGGTTTTTCCCAGAATTTGTACTACTTTTTGATATGTATAAAATTAACCCGTGGATCATACCAATCAAATTACTTATTTTTCATTTTCATTTCTATGAAAAAAATATTAGTCAAAATGAAAAGATCCACGTAAATAAAAAAGAAAATATTTCTATATCCGCTAATCAAAAAGAATATCTTGAATTAGAAAATTCCAACAAAAAAAAAAACAAACAACAAGATCAAGGAGATTTTGTATCAGATCTACGAAAACAAAACAAAAAGAAAAATCTTGAAGAAGATTACACGGGAGCAGATATTAAAAAAGGCAGAAAGAAAAAACAATTCAAGAGCAAGAAAGAAGCGGAACTGGATTTCTTCCTGAAAAAATATTTTCTTTTTCAATTAAGATGGGATGATTCCTTGAATCAAAGAATGATCAATAATATCAAGGTATATTGTCTCCTACTTAGACTGATAGACCCAAGGGGAGAAATTGCTATATCCTCAATTCAAAGAGGAGAGATGCATCTGGATGTAATGTTGATTCAGAAAAACCTAACTCTTACAGAATTGATAAAAAGAGGAATATTTATTATCGAACCCATTCGTTTATCTATGAAAAAGGATGGAAAATCTATTATATATCAAACCATAGGTATTTCATTGGTTGATAAGAATAAGTGCCAAACTAATGGAAAATGCATAATAAAAAGTGGATATGTTGAAAAAAAGAATTTTGATGGATCCATTGCACAACACAGCAATATTCTTGTGAATAGAAGCAGAAATCATTTTGATTTCCTTATTCCCGAAAATATTCTATCTCCCAGACGTCGTAGAGAATTTAGAATTTTAATTTGTTTCAATTTCCGGAATTGGAATGTTGTGAATCGAAATCCACTATTTTGCAATCAAAACAACATAAAAACCCGGGGACAATTTTTAAACGGGGAAAAGCATATTAATCTTAATACAGATGCAAATAAATTCATTAAATTAAAATCGTTTCTTTGGCCCAATTATCGATTAGAAGATCTAGCTTGTATGAATCGTTATTGGTTTGATACCAATAACGGTAGTCATTTCAGTATGTCAAGAATACATATGTATCCACGATTCAGAATTAGTTAATAGTATATTTCCTATATATCTATAGGATACCATATTCGGTGAATAAAGATATACACATATACCATGTACATTCTGATAAATGTAACATCCCTTTCTATCCAAATCAAATTAGAAATTTGATTTGGATAAAATTAAATTAATATAAATTTAAAGTAGTGTATATGAGGAAATCAAAATTGTTTTGTACTAGATTCAAATAACCGGAACGATCAGGTATAATAATAATTATTATTATACCTGATCGTTAAAATCCACGAAAAAAAAATAGAAAAATTGGTTTTTTATGATCAAAAATTCATTCATCTTAGCTATTCGACAAGAAAAAGAAAAAAACTGCGGATCTGTTGAATTTCAAGTATTCAGTTTTACGGATAAGATACGGAGACTCACTTCACATTTGGAATTACATAAAAGAGATTTTTTATCACAAAGGGGCCTACGGAAAATTCTGGGAAAACGTCAACGGCTACTGGATTATTTGTCAAATAAAAATAGAGTACGTTATAAGAAATTAATTGGTCAATTAGGTATTCGGGAGTCAAAAACTCGTTAATTTTAAGGTTGGTTTGAATTTTTTTCTTTAGTTATTTGTAGTTGTTAAATTTTTCATTTTTATGAACTTTGTTTGATCAATTCATGGAATAATGAATTAAGGAAGAAAAGATATGACTGTACCGGTTACAAGAAAAGATCTCATGATAGTTAATATGGGTCCTCATCACCCATCAATGCATGGTGTTCTTCGACTGATCGTTACTCTTGATGGTGAAGATGTTATTGATTGTGAACCCGTATTGGGTTATTTACACAGAGGGATGGAAAAAATAGCAGAAAATCGAACGATTATACAATATTTGCCTTATGTAACACGGTGGGATTATTTAGCTACTATGTTCACAGAAGCAATAACAGTAAATGCACCAGAACGATTGGAAAGTGTTCAAGTACCTAAAAGAGCCAGTTACATTAGAGTCATTATGCTGGAATTGAGTCGTATAGCTTCTCATTTATTATGGCTTGGGCCCTTTATGGCGGATATCGGCGCACAGACTCCCTTTTTCTATATTTTCAGAGAAAGGGAATTATTATATGATCTATTCGAAGCTGCTACGGGTATGCGAATGATGCATAATTATTTCCGTATTGGAGGGGTTGCTGCTGATCTGCCTTATGGCTGGATAGATAAATGTTTGGATTTCTGTGATTATTCTTTAACAGGAATTGCTGAATATCAAAAACTTATTACACGAAATCCCGTTTTTTTGGAACGAGTTGAAGGAGTGGGCATTATTGGTGGAGAAGAAGCAATAAATTGGGGTTTATCAGGGCCGATGTTACGTGCTTCTGGAATACAGTGGGATCTTCGTAAAGTTGATAGTTATGAGTGTTACAATAAATTCGATTGGGAAGTCCAATGGCAAAAAGAAGGAGATTCACTAGCTCGTTATTTAGTCCGAATCGATGAAATGAAGGAATCTATAAAAATTATTCAACAGGCTCTAGAAGGAATTCCTGGGGGGCCCTATGAAAATTTAGAAGTCCGGCGCTTTGATAGAGCAAAAAATTCCGAATGGACTAATTTTGAATATAGATTTATTACTAAAAAACTTTCACCCAATTTTGAATTATCGAAACAAGAACTTTATGTGAGAGTGGAAGCCCCAAAAGGAGAATTAGGAATTTATTTGATAGGAGATAGTAGTGTTTTCCCCTGGAGATGGAAAATTCGCCCACCGGGTTTTATCAATTTGCAAATTCTCCCTCAATTAGTTAAAAGAATGAAATTGGCCGATATCATGACAATACTAGGTAGTATAGATATCATTATGGGAGAAATTGATCGTTGAAATGATAATTGATACGACAGAAGTAGAAGTACAAGTTATCAATTCTTTTTCTAGATGGGAATCCTTAAAAGAAGTTTATGGACTCATAGGGATCTTTGTTCCCATTTTCACCCTTCTATTAGGAATCACAATAGGGGTCCTAGTAATTGTGTGGTTAGAAAGAGAAATATCCGCAGCAATACAACAACGTATTGGACCTGAATATGCCGGTCCGTTGGGGATTCTTCAAGCTCTAGCAGATGGGACCAAATTACTTTTTAAAGAGGACCCACTTCCATCTAGAGGAGATATTCGTTTGTTTAGCATGGGACCGTCTATAGCGGTCATATCAGTTCTACTAAGTTATTTAGTAATTCCTTTTGGATATCGCCTTATTTTAGCCGATCTCAGTATAGGTGTTTTTTTATGGATCTCCATTTCAAGTATTGCTCCTATTGGACTTCTTATGTCAGGATATGGATCGAACAATAAATATTCTTTTTTAGGTGGTCTACGAGCTGCTGCTCAATCTATTAGTTATGAAATACCATTAACTCTATGTGTATTATCAATATCTCTACGTGCGATTCGTTGGAATATTATTTTTTTCCCTTCTCTCTATAAATAAAGTAAAGAGGTTGAATATATTGAATGGATATTTTCATTTTTTATTCATCATTAGGGTCGATGAGTTAAACTAAACTAGATAGTTATATGAGTAAAATCAAACTGCTTAGAAATTTGCAGTAAGAAGAGAAAATCTCATTCCCTATGTACAAGAATATAAAAATAAGCAGTATAAAAACTGTTTACCCCAAGATTAAGATTCTTTGACTAATTCTCATATCTTGAAGCGGGTATAAAAGATCAACGTATGGGGGTTCTACTACTTATATATATATATTACCATACCGAAGATCAATCAAAAATCAGTGAACAGTTAGGAACACCAAGGTACACAAAAGATTAGTAATGGAGATAATATAAGGTATCAAAAAACAGTATTTTTATATAAAATTTTGGATAAAACGAATCATAATGGGGACTTTTAGTTGGTAGAAATGACCAAGCAGTGCTTCCCCACGATTCCGATCTAGAGTATGCTCCTATTCACTGATTAAAGAAATGACTATCAAAAACGAATTAATCCTTTATTTTTTTTTTTCAGAGTACCCTCTCTCTGAGAAAGAAGAACAGGAACAAAAGAAATAGAATTCAAAAATAGAATGGGAAAAATGAATAAATAATAATACAAAAGATATTTTTTTATTATTTTCCCCATCCACATCTATACATAACATATAGAACTCTTATCATGAATTTTGAATTTATACCCAATTCTTTCTTTATAGTTATTGATAGAACATATTTATTGATATAACGAGTATTTTATTAAAAAATTAAGTTATTACCAAACAAAGAAAAATTCAAATTGTAATGGATAAGATCAATTCGGAAGCACCTTTTATATTTGAGCAGACGGAATTTCATTGGTCTAATTTTTGTCTTCCCGATGTATATTTACCATCCAAATAAGGATGGAGATAATATCGAGAAAGTCCTTAATTTATTTGTGGCCATAGAGGAGCTGTATGAAGCTGAGGTCTCATGTACGGTTTTGAAATAGCGATACGAACAGTGATGTTATTATCGACTATGATTATCTAACAGTTTAAGTACAGTTGATATAGTTGAGGCGCAGTCAAAATATGGATTTTGGGGGTGGAATCTGTGGCGTCAGCCTATCGGGTTTGTTGTTTTTCTAATTTCTTCTCTAGCAGAATGTGAAAGATTACCCTTCGATTTACCAGAAGCAGAGGAAGAATTAGTAGCAGGTTATCAAACAGAATATTCAGGTATCAAATACGCTTTATTTTACCTTGCTTCTTACCTAAATTTATTAGTTTCTTCATTATTTATAACAGTTCTTTACTTAGGTGGGTGGAATTTCTCTATTCCGTATATATCTATTCCTGAACTTTTCGGAATAAATCAAATGGATGGAGTCTTTGGAACGACAATTGGGATATTTATTACATTAGCTAAAGCTTATTTGTTTCTGTTCATTCCGATCGCAGCAAGATGGACTTTACCTAGAATGAGAATGGACCAGCTATTAAATCTTGGATGGAAATTTCTTTTACCTATTTCCCTGGGTAATCTATTATTGACAACTTCTTCCCAACTTGTTTCACTATAAAGAATAAAATAAGATAACGATATTCTAGATTCATAATTGATCTCAAACAAGAGAAAGAAACATCAATTTATTCACGGAGACCCACAATATGTTCCCTATGGTGACCGGGTTCATAAATTATGGTGAACAAACAATACGGGCAGCAAGGTACATTGGTCAAAGTTTCATAATTACCTTATCCCATACAAATCGTTTACCTATAACTATTCAATATCCTTATGAAAAATCGATCACATCGGAGCGTTTCCGTGGTCGAATCCACTTTGAATTTGATAAATGTATTGCTTGTGAAGTATGTGTTCGTGTATGTCCCATAGATCTACCCGTTGTTGATTGGAAATTTGAAAAAAATATTAAAAAGAAACAATTGTTTAATTATAGTATTGATTTTGGGGTCTGTATATTTTGTGGTAACTGTGTCGAGTATTGCCCAACAAACTGTTTATCAATGACTGAAGAATATGAACTTTCTACTTATGATCGTCACGAATTGAATTATAATCAAATTGCTTTGGGTCGGTTACCAATGCCAGTAATTGGAGATTACACAATTCAAACAGTTATAAATTCGACTCAAATCAAAATAGACAAGGAGAACCCTCTTGATTCAAGAACGGTTACTGATTACTAAGATATCCTTTTGATATAAAGGATCCAAGCCCCCCCTTTTTGGTTGGTCAGAAATTACAAATAATAACTATTGATTGTTGAGAATCACTCTTTGTTTTAAACTGAGAATATGTTTAGCGATGATTTTAAAATAGAAAATTCCAACTATTCTTTTCTTTTTTCTTTTAGATAAAAATAGAAAATAGATAAAAAGGAAGGTAGGATTGGCCAAGAACTTTATCTATATTTACATTAATCCATATTAAGATTTAATTCAATTAAGATAAGAACCCATCATATACAAGAAAAAAAAAATAAAGGGAACACCCTTTTCTTTCCTGGACTATTTAGTAAGGTCATGAAATATTTCGACTTATTTATCTGTTATACATAATGGATTTACCTGGACCAATACACGATATACTTGTAGTATTTCTGGGATCAGTTCTTATATTAGGAGGTCTAGGAGTAGTGTTATTTACCAATCCAATTTATTCTTCCTTTTCATTGGGATTGGTTCTTGTTTGTATATCCTTATTCTATATTCTATCAAATTCCTATTTTGTAGCTGCCACACAGCTCCTTATTTATGTAGGAGCCATAAATGTCTTAATCCTATTTGCTGTTATGTTCATGAATGGTTCAGAATATTCGAACGATTCCTATTTTTGGACTGTTGGAGATGGAGTCACTTCACTGGTTTGTATAAGTATTCTTTTTTCACTAATTACTACTATCTTAGATACGTCATGGTACGGAATTCTTTGGACTACAAGATCAAATCAGATTATAGAACAGGACCTTATTAGTAACGTTCAACAAATTGGAATTCATTTATCAACAGATTTTTATCTTCCGTTTGAACTTATTTCTATAATTCTTTTAGTTTCTTTGATAGGTGCAATTACTATGGCTCGTCAATAAGAAATACTTAGAATTATTAGAAATTCGAAATCCAATGAAAAGGGAAAATTTTTCATTTAATCTACTGCTGATACCCTCTTTTTTCTGTAATTACTCGATTCTGGTTAATAAAATCGGTTGAATTGTTGTTCATATTGAAATGAATCGAGATTCATGAGGAGTTAGCCAATGATGTTTGAACATATACTTTTTTTGAGCGTCTACTTATTTTCTATCGGTATCTATGGATTGATCACAAGTCGAAACATGGTTAGAGCACTTATGTGTCTTGAGCTTATACTAAATTCGGTTAATATAAATCTCGTAACATTTTCTAATATATTTGATAGCCGCCAATTAAAAGGAGACATTTTCTCAATCTTTGTTATAGCCATTGCAGCTGCGGAAGCGGCTATTGGGCTAGCTATTGTTTCGTCGATTTATCGTAACAGAAAATCAACTCGTATCAATCAATCAAATTTGTTGAATAATTAGTCATAACTATCATATAAATAAAGACATAAATAATATAATAAAATAATATAAATAAAATATAGATATAAATTATTTCATTTTTTATTCTTTTTTTTATAGTAATATGTATAGTAATATACTTTTATATTACTATTGAAATATTGATGATCTGTTGGCCAATGTCAATGTGAAATCATATGTGTGACTTGTATAATCATGGTTGTTGAAACGGAAATCAAAGTTTCTTGGTCCTTTCTCATGAACAGATTTAGAAATATATTGATTTTTAATATTATATTTTTTTGATAAACCATTGATTCGTCTGGTGTCTACAATATAAATATATAATTAATTTCCTCCTGATTTAACTTTACCAGATCGAAAATTTTTATGTTCAAAACTGGAATTTATAGACCCAATGTCACATTCAGTAAAAATTTATGATACATGTATAGGATGTACTCAATGTGTACGAGCCTGCCCCACAGATGTATTGGAAATGATACCTTGGGACGGATGTAAAGCTAAGCAAATTGCTTCTGCGCCAAGAACCGAGGACTGTGTAGGTTGTAAGAGATGTGAATCCGCTTGTCCAACAGATTTTTTGAGTGTACGCGTTTATTTATGGCATGAAACAACTCGCAGCATGGGTCTATCTTATTGACACGTTATAAAAAACTCCACTTGAATCATTTGATTCCTTTTTACCGACAAAAACCCGTACTCGAGAAAATATATTATTCCGAGCACGGGTTTTTTGGTCAAAATGCATCTTGTCTTTATCACGAGTTATTTCCCTTGGTTAACACTACTTGTAGTTTTGCCGATATTCGTGGGTTCTTCAATTTTCTTTCTTCCTCATAAGGGAAATAAGGTATTTAGGTGGTATACTATATTTATATGCTTATTAGAACTCCTTCTAACAACCTATGTGTTCTGTTATCATTTCCAATTGGATGATCCATTAATTCAATTGGAAGAGGATTTAAAATGGATAAATATTTTTGATTTTCACTGGAGACTGGGAATCGATGGACTTTCCATAGGACCTATTTTACTGACAGGATTTATCACTACTTTAGCCACTTTAGCAGCTTGGCCTGTTACTCGAAATTCGCGATTGTTCTATTTCCTCATGTTAGCAATGTACAGTGGGCAAATAGGATTATTTTCTTCTCGAGACCTTTTACTTTTTTTTCTCATGTGGGAGTTAGAATTAATTCCTGTTTACTTACTTTTATCCATGTGGGGAGGAAAGAAACGTTTGTACTCAGCTACAAAGTTTATTTTGTACACTGCGGGAGGTTCCGTTTTTCTCTTAATAGGAGTTCTAGGTATGGGTTTATATGGTTCCAATGAACCCATATTGGATTTTGAAAGATTAGCCAATCAGTCATATCCTGTGACATTAGAAATAATATTCTATTTGGGCTTCCTTATTGCTTATGCTGTCAAATCGCCGATTATACCCCTACATACATGGCTACCAGATACCCATGGGGAAGCACATTACAGTACATGTATGCTTCTAGCGGGAATCTTATTAAAAATGGGGGCATATGGATTGATTCGGATCAATATGGAATTATTACCTCACGCCCACTCTATATTTTCTCCCTGGTTGGTGATAATAGGGACAATACAAATAATCTATGCAGCTTCAACCTCTCTTGGTCAACGCAATTTAAAAAAGAGAATAGCCTATTCTTCTGTATCTCACATGGGTTTCATAATTATAGGAATTAGTTCTATAACCGACATGGGACTCAACGGAGCCGTTTTACAAATAATCTCTCATGGATTTATTGGTGCTGCACTTTTTTTCTTGGTAGGAACGAGTTGTGATAGAATACGTCTTGTTTATCTCGACGAAATGGGAGGGATATCCATCCCAATGCCAAAAATATTTACCATGTTTAGTAGTTTCTCGATGGCTTCTCTTGCATTGCCAGGAATGAGTGGTTTTGTTGCAGAATTAGTAGTATTTTTTGGAATAATTACCAGTCCAAAATATCTTTTAATGCCCAAAATACTAATTACCTTTGTAATGGCAATTGGAATGATATTAACTCCTATTTATTTATTATCTATGTTACGTCAGATGTTTTATGGATACAAACTATTCAATGTTCCAAACTCCAATTTTGTGGATTCTGGACCAAGAGAACTATTTGTTTCAATCTGTATCTTTTTACCCGTAATAGGGATTGGCATTTATCCTGATTTTGTTCTTTCGCTATCAGTTGACAAGGTACAAGCTATTCTATCTAATTATTTTCATAGATAGTTTTCATTAATCAGATAGAAAACAAAGTCTTAAAATTTTGAATTTGAAGATTTTTGAACTGTACAACACAAAAAAATAAAGTGAATTAGAATTCTAATAAAATATGTTCCGAGTTTTTGAGAACCATTTGAATCAAGGAATCATTCAAATGGTTCTCAAAAACCTGCGCAAACTTTCCGTTACGTACGGTACGACGGTCTTATGTATTCCTTATGGAATTTATTCAATTAGATATTAATGTGAATGAACCATAACTATGTAGACCTATTCCTAATAGATTGATCCAAAAATAGCATATCCAAATTATAAGAAATCCTATAGACGCTACAAGTGACGAATTCGTACCTTGCAAACCTTGATTTGTTCTAGTATGTGAATAAATCGCGAATATGGTCCAAGTAATAAATGCCCAAGTTTCTTTGGGGTCCCAATTCCAATAAGATCCCCATGCCTCGTTAGCCCATACTGCTCCAGAAAGAATACCTATGGTTAAAAAGGTAAACCCTAAACTAATGACACGATAACTCCAATAATCTAAACGCTGAGTTAATTGATATTTGTAATAATTTCGAAATGGAACAAAAGAAGTGTGTTTAAAAACATTTTTTTTTTTGTTCAAGTATTCGATTTTGCCAAATAAAAATGACTTAATCTTAATTAAGAAAATTTTTATTTGACAAAAAATATCGATGTTTTTACGAAATGTAATGACTAGAAAAGCGACTGATAATAACGACCCACATAAAAGAGCTGCATAGCTCAATAACATCATACTTACGTGCATCATTAACCACTGAGATTGTAGAGCAGGTACTAATCTTGACGATTGATGCATTTCACTTGAAAGACCCGATGTGGTGAAACCCTGGGTAAAAATGGCACTTGGGGCGGTTATTGCGCTTAAATCATTTTTACGATTCCATATCTTGGAAATTAGATGAATAATGGAAAAACTCCACGAAAGGAAGATTAAAGACTCGTATAAATTACTTAATGGAAAATGTCTCGAAGAAATCCAACGAGTAACTAATAATCCTGTTATAGAAAAAAAAGTAACTATCATTCCTTTTTCCGACGAATCACGCAACCCTATGATTTCATGTATTAATAGGGTCATCAAATGAATCGTAATCACAATTGAAATGATCGAAAAAGAGAGATGAGTTAATATATGTTCTAAAGTCACAACTATCATACATAAAAAAGGTCCCATTACAGAATGGAAATTGGGAATTAAATACATTATAGGATCCATTGTATCTTTTTTACAGTATGCCGCCACTCGGACTCGAACCGAGATGCTCTAGCACTGCTTCCTAAGAGCAGCGTGTCTACCGATTTCACCATAGCGGCTTACTTGAAATAATAATAGTCAATTCATGTTGAATCGTCTAGATCTAGATTCAAGGATTCAATATAGTTTAGGAAATATTAGAACTGATAAATAAGAGCTCTTTTAAATTCATCTTTGAATTTTCAATAATTTTTACTTAGGTTAGTATCATTGTAGGTTCAATCAACTTTTACGTACTATCTGTATATTAAGTTCTCCCGGAACACTTGTAACTTGAAATACCAATTTTGTTTTCAGTCGAAACAGAAACTAAGAATTGTGAATTGTCCTCTTTTTATATTTTTTATTTATTTTGAATTGAATCCACCAAATCAGATAAATGAAAAACAAATTGTCAAATAGATTTTTGTTCGTTTAGAACAAAAAAAAATAAATAGAATTTCATATGTATCACAATTCTATTACTAAATTTAAGTAATTTTTCTAACGATTTTGATACTTTTCTTAGTATCATTAAGTATTAATTAATTTCAATATATAATATAAAATTAATATAATACTCTTTGTTGTTTGTTGTGTACATAATTTCTAAAAAAAAAAATTATGATAATATTTATGAAACTGACTTGGTCTTAAGTTAGGCATATAATAAAAAATAAAATAGTTTCAACATCCATCACAATTTTTTTTTTCACAACGGAAAAATAGAATGAACAAAGATTTTTCCGTTGTGAAAAAAAAAAAATGAATAGGAAAAAAGCATCTTACTAATTAATAAATAGATTATAATAAAAAATAGAATGAAAAAAAAAAAATAATGATACTTAGATAGAGAAATTCTTATTCTACATATCATATCATAGCAGTTAGTTCTAACTAATAACTAATATTGTATTGAGTTCAATACATCAATACATTTAGTTAAAGGGGAATTATTCATATTCCAAAATTGGAAATTCTTCTAGCCCTGGAAATTCCGATTATTCCAAGATTTTCTTATTTGTTTGTCGCACAAAAAAACTTTTTGAATCTCCAGTAGAAACTGACTTTGCTAAAGAAAAAGCTTTTATTGCAGCTAAATACCCTTTTTTCTTCCAAATATTTCTACGAATACGTTTTTTTGATATAGAAATACGTTTTTTTGGAACTGCCATTCAAAAAAAAAAAGAATTACTCATTTTTATTGTTGTATGTGAAAGACATGTATTGCTCAAAATAGATCGTTCTTTTTAATCATTTTCTATACTTAACTAAATAATAGTTTTTTCATAACATACAATACAAATATATTATTTATATATAAATATATGTATGACATGCATGTTACATATATAACAATGTCACATATTAACACACTAGGCAAAAAAATGGAAGAAAGGGGGAAATTTAAAAAGGAATTTTATGATTATTAGTTTGGAATTGAATAAGCTCATATTACTGTGTCTATAATTTAAATTCAAACTTAAGCTACAATTAGTGGTTAATATGTTAAACAAGACATTCTATTACCTAAGAAAGAGAACTCCAATTTTGAGTTTTTTTTCAGTTCTATACGAAATACAGAGTATTATAATATTTATGATACTTTCTTATTGGATTGGAATCCAATCAATTAGTTCCGTAATGGGTTAGGTAATTACTACAAAAAAATCACTAAAATAACTAGTCTTTTTTTTGAGTGGATTTATTGAGGCATACTATGATTTATATTCTACTGTTTTGGTATGATTGTTTTTACTTACTATACTATAGTATATGATATGATTACATATTGTCAGAATAGGATGGTAGTATAGTCGTAGAATGATTCAAAATCTCATATTTCCCATTTTATTTCATTTTATTAACTATCTTTCCTTAGTGAATTCTTTAGCTTTAGTTAAAGTTAATAACTAAGTAATTACTCTTATCTAGCTATTTAGTCATATCATTTGAATTGGAACTTTTGAATATTTCCAATATCTGAGAAAAGTCAGAATAATGAAAAATCAAAATAATTGAGTTTTTCATATCTTTTTTTGTTGATTTTTTATTGTTCCTTTCAAAAACGATAAGAATTGATGAATTGGAAACAATTAAATTATAAGAAAAAAAAATGAAAATTTGTTTTTTTATGGAACATACATATAAATATGCATGGATAATACCCTTTCTTCCGTTTACAGTTACTATGTTAATAGGATTTGGACTTCTGCTTATTCGGACAGCAACAAAAAATATTCGCCGTATGTGGGCTTTTCCGAGTGTTTTGATGCTAAGTATAGCTATGGCATTTTCGGTCAATCTATCTATTCAGCAAATAAATGGAAATTTTATCTATCAATATTTATGGTCTTGGACCGTCAATAATGATTTTTCTTTAGAGTTCGGACACTTGATCGATCCACTTACTTCTATCATGTCAATATTAATTACTACTGTTGGAATCATAGTTCTTATTTATAGTGACAATTATATGTCTCACGATCAAGGATATTTGAGATTTTTTGCCTATATGAGTTTTTTCAATAGTTCTATGTTAGGATTAGTTACTAGTTCCAATTTTATACAAATTTATATTTTTTGGGAACTTGTAGGAATGTGTTCCTATTTATTAATAGGTTTTTGGTTCACACGACCGAGTGCGGCAAGTGCTTGTCAAAAAGCTTTTGTAACCAATCGTATAGGGGATTTTGGTTTATTATTAGGAATTTTAGGACTTTATTGGATAACAGGTAGTTTAGAATTTCGGGATTTGTTCGAAATAATTAATAACTTGGTTCATAATAATGGAGTAAATTCCTTATTTGTTACTCTGTGTGCTTCTTTTTTATTCGTTGGTGCAGTTGCTAAATCCGCACAATTCCCTCTTCACATATGGTTACCTGATGCTATGGAAGGACCCGCTCCCATTTCTGCTCTTATACATGCTGCTACTATGGTAGCAGCGGGAATTTTTCTTGTAGCTCGGCTTCTTCCTCTTTTCATAGTTATACCTTCCATAATGAATATCATTTCTTCAATAGGCGTAATAACAGTACTATTAGGAGCTACTTTGGCTCTTGCTCAAAGAGACATTAAAAGAAGTTTAGCTTACTCGACAATGTCTCAATTGGGTTATATTATGTTAGCTCTGGGTATAGGTTCTTATCGAGCCGCTTTATTCCATTTGATCACTCATGCCTATTCGAAAGCTTTATTGTTTTTGGGATCCGGATCAATTATTCATTCAATGGAACCCATTGTTGGATATTCACCAGATAAAAGTCAAAATATGGTTCTTATGGGCGGTTTAACAAAATATGTTCCAATTACAAGAATTACCTTTTTATTAGGTACACTCTCCCTTTGTGGTATTCCGCCTCTTGCTTGTTTTTGGTCCAAAGATGAAATTCTTCATGATAGTTGGTTGTATTCACCAACTTTCGCAATAATAGCTTTCTTTACAGCGGGATTAACCGCATTTTATATGTTTCGGATCTATTTACTTACCTTTGATGGACATTTGCGCATTCATTTTCAAAATTACAGTAGCACTAAAAATAGTTCTTTCTATTCAATATCTTTATGGGGAAAAAAAGTGCCAAAAGCGGTCAATAGAAATTTACTTTTATCAACAGTGAATAATAAGGTCTCCTTTTTTTCAAAGGATACATATCAAATTGATGATAATGGAAGAAATAGAGTACGATACATTAGTACTCACTTTAGAAATAAATATACTTACACCTATCCTCATGAGTCGGACAATACTATGTTGTTCCCTCTACTTGTATTAGTACTATTTACTTTATTCGTTGGATCAATCGGAATTCATTTTGATCAAGGAGTAATAGATTTTGATCTATTATCGAAATGGTTAACTCCGTCCACAAACTTTTTCCATCCAAATTTTAATGGTTCCCCAGATTGGTATGATTTTTTGAAAAATGCAGTTTTTTCGGTCAGTATAGCTCTTTTTGGATTATTTATAGCATCTATTTTATATGGATCCGTTTATTCATCTCTACCAAATTTGGACTTAGCCAATTTTTTTGTAAAGGGGGGCCCTAAGAGAATTCTCTTGGACCAAGTAGAAAATGTGATATACAATTGGTCATATAATCGTGGTTACATAGATATTTTTTATACTAAGATTTTTACTGTAAATATAAGAGAATTCGCTGAACGAATTCAGTTTTTTGATAGACATATAATTGATGGAATTACAAACGGGGTTGGCGTTACGAGTTTCTTTATAGGGGAAGGGGTTAAATATATGGGAGGCGGACGAGTCTCTTCTTATTTATTTTTGTATTTATCTTATGTATCAATCTTTTTTTTTTTCATTTTTCTCTTCTTTTTTTAAGTTAAGTTTTACCAATTCCCAATTATCTTGATGAGTATCAAGATAAAAATCTTCGTAGTCTGGGCTATCTTTGTCTTCTTCGTAAGTTGTTTCTACATCGTTTTCTTCTTTTCTTTCTTCCGTTTCTGAGGTTTCTTTCAGTTTCTTAGTGACAATAGGCGACGG